GCTAGTGTAGCTTAATACAAAGCATAACACTGAAGATGTTAAGATGGGCCCTAAGAAGCTCCACATGCACAAAGGCATGGTCCCGACCTTATTATCAGCTCTAGCCCAATTTACACATGCAAGTCTCCGCAGCCCTGTGAGTATGCCCTCAATCCCCCGCCCGGGGACAAGGAGCGGGCATCAGGCACAAACTTTTAGCCCATGACGCCTAGCCAAGCCACACCCCCAAGGGAATTCAGCAGTGATAAACATTAAGCCATAAGTGAAAACTTGACTCAGTCAGGGCTAAGAGGGCCGGTAAAACTCGTGCCAGCCACCGCGGTTAAACGATAGGCCCCAGTTGATAATATTACGGCGTAAAGGGTGGTTAAGGAATATATTATAAATAAAGCCAAATGGCCCTCTGGCCGTCATACGCTTCCAGGTGTCCGAAGCCCAACCCCACGAAAGTAGCTTTAATAAACCCACCTGACCCCACGAAAGCTGAGGAACAAACTGGGATTAGATACCCCACTATGCTCAGCCGTAAACCTAGACGTCCACCTACTGCTTGACGTCCGCCAGGGTACTACGAGCATCAGCTTGAAACCCAAAGGACCTGACGGTGCCTTAGACCCCCCTAGAGGAGCCTGTTCTAGAACCGATAACCCCCGTTAAACCTCACCGCTTCTAGCCACCCCAGCCTATATACCGCCGTCGCCAGCTTACCCTGTGAAGGCAATAAAAGTAAGCAAAATGGGCACAACCCAGAACGTCAGGTCGAGGTGTAGCGTACGAAGCGGGAAGAAATGGGCTACATTTTCTGCTACCAGAACACTACGGATTTGCAACATGAAATAGTGCTTGAAGGAGGATTTAGTAGTAAAAAGGAAGCAGAGTGTCCTTTTGAACCCGGCTCTAAGGCGCGTACACACCGCCCGTCACTCTCCCCTGTCAACCACGCACAACATATAAATAATATTAAAGCACCGACAAGGGGAGGCAAGTCGTAACATGGTAAGTGTACCGGAAGGTGCACTTGGATTAAACACAGGGCGTGGCTGAGTTAGCTAAGCATCTCACTTACACCGAGAAGACATCCATGCAAATTGGATCACCCTGAGCCAAACAGCTAGCCTAATCACTAATTTTAACCCAACAATGTTTATAACAAAACATAACCTACAGCTAAAAATTAAACCATTTTATTACCTAAGTATGGGAGACAGAAAAGGTTCAACCCAGAGCAATAGAAAAAGTACCGCAAGGGAAAGCTGAAAGAGAAATGAAACAAACCATATAAGCACTAAAAAACAAAGATTAAACCTTGTACCTTTTGCATCATGATTTAGCCAGTACCCTCAAGCAAAGAGACCTTTAGTTTGAAACCCCGAAACCAGGTGAGCTACCCCGAGACAGCCTATATAATTTAGGGCTAACCCGTCTCTGTGGCAAAAGAGTGGGAAGAGCTCCGGGTAGAAGTGACAGACCTACCGAACCTGGTGATAGCTGGTTGCCTGAGAAGTGGATAAAAGTTCAGCCCCGTACACCCCAAACCAAAAACATGCCTTCTAAGGTAACCCCTGGGCAATTTACGGGAGTTAGTTAAAGGGGGTACAGCCCCTTTAACAAAGGACACAACCTTGACAGGAGGATAAAGATCATAATATTTAAAACAAACTATTATAGTGGGCTTAGAAGCAGCCATCTAAACAGAAAGCGTTAAAGCTCAGACAGTGTAAAGTTTATTATTCCGATAATAAATCTTATTCCCCTATATGTATCAGGCTTCTCCATGCCCGCATGGAAGAAATTATGCTAAAATGAGTAACAAGAAGACTGCTCTTCTCCAAGCACAAGTGTAAACCAGATCGGACAAGCCACTGGAAAATAACGAACCCAACCCAAGAGGGCACTGTGGATAATACAAAAACCAAGAAAAACCCACAACTATATATCGTTAACCCCACACAGGAGTGCTATTTTTAAAGGAAAGACTAAAAGAAAGGGAAAGGAACTCGGCAAACACAAGCCTCGCCTGTTTACCAAAAACATCGCCTCCTGCAACCAATTAAGTATAGGAGGTCCAGCCTGCCCAGTGACTACAAGTTCAACGGCCGCGGTATTTTGACCGTGCAAAGGTAGCGCAATCACTTGTCTTTTAAATAGAGACCTGTATGAATGGCTAAACGAGGGCTTAACTGTCTCCCCCTTCCAGTCAGTGAAATTGATCTATCCGTGCAGAAGCGGGTATAATACTACAAGACGAGAAGACCCTTTGGAGCTTAAGGTACAAATTTAACCACGTTAAGCAACTCAACAAAAAGCAAGAACTTAGTGGGATATAAAACTTTACCTTCGGTTGGGGCGACCACGGAGGAAAAACCAGCCTCCGAGTGGAATGGGCTAAACCCCTAAAACTGAGAGAGACATCTCTAAGCCGCAGAACATCTGACCAATAATGATCCGGCCTCACAGCCGATCAACGAACCAAGTTACCCTAGGGATAACAGCGCAATCCTCTCCCAGAGTCCATATCGACGAGGGGGTTTACGACCTCGATGTTGGATCAGGACATCCTAATGGCGCAGCCGCTATTAAGGGTTCGTTTGTTCAACGATTAAAGTCCTACGTGATCTGAGTTCAGACCGGAGCAATCCAGGTCAGTTTCTATCTGTAGCGCTACTTTTCCTAGTACGAAAGGATCGGAAAAGAGGGGCCCATGCTTAAAGCACGCCCCACCCCTAATTAATGAAAACAAATAAATTAAGTAAAGGGAGGGCCAAAACCCCTACCGCCCAAAATAAAGGGCATACTGGGGTGGCAGAGCATGGTAAATTGCGAAAGGTCTAAGCCCTTTTCACCAGAGGTTCAAATCCTCTTCCCAGTTTATGCTAAACACTTTAATAAATCACTTGATTAATCCACTGGCCTATATTGTGCCTGTCCTATTAGCTGTAGCTTTCCTAACCCTTCTTGAACGAAAAGTACTAGGATATATACAACTCCGAAAAGGCCCTAACGTAGTAGGACCTTACGGACTACTACAACCTATCGCTGATGGGTTAAAACTATTTATTAAGGAACCCGTCCGACCCTCTACATCCTCCCCCCTCCTATTCTTAGTAACCCCGATTCTTGCACTAACCCTAGCCCTCACGTTATGAGCACCAATACCCATACCATACCCCATTATTGACCTAAACCTGGGAATCCTGTTTATCTTAGCCCTCTCAAGCCTAGCTGTCTACTCTATTCTAGGCTCAGGATGGGCTTCAAATTCAAAATATGCCCTCATTGGAGCCCTACGGGCAGTGGCCCAAACAATCTCATATGAAGTAAGCCTAGGGTTAATTCTCCTTTCCGTCATTATCTTTTCGGGGGGATATACCCTCCAAACATTTAATACCGCCCAAGAAAGTATTTGATTACTAGCCCCAGCCTGACCTCTAGCAGCAATATGGTATATTTCAACCCTAGCTGAAACAAACCGGGCACCCTTTGACCTTACAGAAGGAGAATCAGAGCTAGTATCAGGATTTAACGTAGAATATGCCGGAGGACCCTTCGCCTTATTTTTCCTGGCTGAATATGCCAACATTCTATTAATAAATACCCTCTCCGCCGTACTATTCTTAGGGGCATCCCATTTCCCAAACATGCCTGAACTTACAACAATTAGCCTCATAACCAAAGCTGCCCTTTTATCTGTAGTCTTCTTATGGGTACGAGCCTCCTACCCACGTTTCCGGTACGACCAACTAATACACCTCGTCTGAAAAAACTTTCTCCCTCTGACACTAGCCCTTGTACTCTGACACGTCGCCCTCCCCGTCGCACTAGCAGGTTTACCTCCACAACTATAGCTTAGGAACTGTGCCTGAAAGCCCAAGGACCACTTTGATAGAGTGGCTAATAGGGGTTAAAGTCCCCTCAGTTCTTAGAAAGAAGGGGGTCGAACCCATGCCCAAGAGATCAAAACTCTTAGTGCTTCCTCTACACCACTTTCTAAGATGGGGTCAGCTAAATAAGCTTCCGGGCCCATACCCCGGACATGACGGTTAAAATCCCTCCTCCATCAATGAACCCTTACGTACTAATAACTTTATTATCCAGCCTAGGTCTAGGCACCACCCTAACTTTCGCCAGCTCTCATTGACTATTGGCCTGAATAGGGTTAGAAATTAATACCCTAGCAATTATCCCCCTAATAGCACAACATCACCACCCACGAGCAGTAGAAGCTGCTACAAAGTACTTTCTAACCCAGGCAACAGCAGCAGCAATAATCCTATTTGCAAGTACAACAAATGCCTGAATTACTGGAGAGTGGGACATTAACAACATATCAAGCCCCCTTGCCAGCACAATGGTAATAATTGCCCTAGCACTTAAAATTGGACTAGCACCCATACACTTTTGAATACCAGAAGTATTACAAGGCTTAGACCTGCTAACAGGCCTAATTTTATCCACCTGACAAAAACTAGCACCTCTTGCCCTCATTATCCAAACATCCCAAACCCTTGACCCAGCTCTCCTAACCTCGCTAGGATTAATATCTACCCTAGCAGGCGGATGAGGGGGATTAAACCAAACCCAGCTGCGAAAAATTTTGGCTTATTCATCCATCGCCCATATAGGTTGAATGATTATTGTATTACAATACGCCCCTCAACTGACACTTCTAGCACTAGGCACCTACATCTTCATAACCTCAGCAGCATTCCTCACCCTTAAAATATCTTCTGCCACAAAAATCAACACCCTTGCAATAACCTGATCAAATAGCCCAATCCTAACAGCAACTACTGCTCTCGTACTACTTTCACTAGGAGGCCTCCCCCCTTTAACAGGCTTCATACCAAAATGATTAATTCTTCAAGAATTAACAAAACAAAACCTCCCCCTTACCGCCACAATCATGGCCCTCGCCGCCCTCCTCAGCTTATATTTTTACCTCCGACTTTGCTACGCAATAACACTCACAATTTCCCCTAACACAACCAACTCAACCACCCCTTGACGGGCACAGACAACTCAGACCTCTCTACCACTAACCATCTCCACCACAATTGCCCTAGGCCTTTTACCCGTAACCCCGGCTATTCTAATATTAGCCACTTAAAGGATTTAGGATAACATCAGACCAAGAGCCTTCAAAGCTCTAAGTAGAAGTGAGAATCTTCTAATCCTTGATTAAGACCCACAAGAGTTTATCTCGCATCTACTGAATGCAAATCAAATGTTTTAATTAAACTAAGGCCTTACTAGATGGGAAGGCCTCGATCCTACAAACTCTTAGTTAACAGCTAAGCGCCCAAACCAGCGGGCATCCATCTACTTTCCCGCCTGTTAGCCTCAAAGGCGGGAAAGCCCCGGCAGAGTATTACTCTACGTCTTTGAATTTGCAATTCAATATGTTTCTTCACCACGGGGCTGGTGATAGGGAGAGGACTCAAACCTCTGTCTTCGGGGCTACAACCCACCGCCTACCTCGGCTACCCTACCTGTGGCAATTACGCGCTGATTCTTTTCTACAAACCACAAAGACATTGGTACCCTTTATCTTGTATTTGGTGCCTGAGCCGGAATAGTTGGGACTGCCTTAAGCCTCTTAATTCGAGCTGAACTCAGCCAACCCGGATCACTCCTAGGCGATGACCAAATTTATAATGTCATCGTTACTGCCCACGCCTTTGTAATAATTTTCTTTATAGTAATGCCAATTCTCATTGGGGGATTTGGGAACTGACTGGTTCCACTAATGATTGGAGCACCTGATATGGCATTCCCCCGAATAAACAATATAAGTTTTTGACTTCTCCCACCATCCTTCCTACTTCTACTGGCTTCCTCTGGTGTAGAAGCCGGCGCTGGAACGGGCTGAACAGTCTACCCTCCACTTGCCGGCAATCTTGCCCACGCCGGAGCATCCGTAGACCTCACTATTTTTTCACTACACTTAGCAGGAGTATCATCAATTTTAGGGGCTATTAACTTCATCACCACCACCATCAACATGAAACCCCCAGCTATTTCCCAATATCAAACACCCCTATTCGTGTGAGCCGTACTTGTAACAGCTGTACTCCTCCTTCTATCGCTGCCCGTACTAGCTGCTGGAATTACAATACTCCTAACAGACCGAAACCTCAACACCACATTTTTTGACCCGGCAGGAGGGGGAGACCCGATTCTATACCAGCATCTGTTTTGATTCTTTGGACACCCAGAAGTTTATATTCTCATTTTACCCGGCTTTGGTATTATTTCACACGTCGTAGCCTATTACTCTGGCAAAAAAGAGCCATTCGGCTATATGGGTATAGTCTGAGCTATGATGGCTATTGGCTTACTTGGTTTTATTGTTTGAGCACATCACATGTTTACTGTCGGGATAGATGTAGACACTCGTGCCTACTTCACATCCGCAACAATAATTATTGCCATTCCAACAGGTGTAAAAGTCTTTAGCTGACTCGCCACACTACATGGAGGCTCTATCAAATGAGACACACCCATACTATGAGCCTTGGGCTTCATTTTCCTCTTTACAGTCGGAGGCCTAACAGGCATTGTATTAGCTAACTCATCACTAGATATTGTACTCCACGACACATATTATGTAGTTGCACACTTCCACTATGTACTATCAATAGGTGCCGTATTCGCCATTATAGCAGCCTTTGTTCACTGATTCCCCCTATTCTCAGGATATACTCTAAACGACACTTGAACAAAAATCCATTTTGCTGTAATGTTTATTGGTGTAAACCTAACATTCTTCCCACAACATTTCCTAGGCCTGGCCGGAATACCACGACGGTATTCTGACTACCCTGATGCCTATGCCCTATGAAACACCGTCTCATCTATTGGGTCCCTCATCTCCCTGGTCGCAGTAATTATGTTCCTATTTATCTTATGAGAGGCCTTCGCCGCTAAACGGGAAGTTTCCTCAGTAGAACTAACCACAACAAATGTAGAATGACTTCACGGCTGCCCTCCACCATACCACACATTTGAAGAACCTGCATTTGTACGAGTTCAATCAAACTAACGAGAAAGGAAGGAATTGAACCCCCGTATACTGGTTTCAAGCCAGTCACATAACCACTCTGTCACTTTCTTCTAAAGACATTAGTAAAATGTATATTACACCACCTTGTCAAGGTGGTATTACAGGTTAAACCCCTGTATGTCTTAATCAAAGCTTATGGCACACCCCACACAACTAGGATTCCAAGACGCAGCATCCCCTGTAATAGAAGAGCTTCTTCACTTCCATGACCACGCCCTAATAATCGTATTCCTGATTAGTACCTTAGTACTTTACATTATTATTGCTATAGTTTCAACCAAACTTACAAATAAATACATCTTAGATTCCCAAGAAATTGAAATCGTATGAACCGTCTTACCAGCTGTAATCCTAGTTTTGATTGCTCTGCCATCCCTCCGAATCCTGTATCTTATAGACGAAATTAACGACCCCCACCTAACAATTAAAGCCATAGGACATCAATGATACTGAAGCTACGAGTACACAGACTACGAAGACCTAGGCTTTGACTCATATATGGTCCCAACACAAGACCTTACACCTGGCCAGTTCCGACTGCTAGAAACAGACCATCGAATAGTAATCCCAATAGAATCGCCAATTCGAGTTCTAGTATCTGCTGAAGATGTACTTCACTCTTGAGCCGTCCCATCTTTAGGGGTAAAAATAGATGCCGTGCCCGGGCGTCTCAATCAAACTGCCTTTATTGCCTCACGACCAGGAGTATTCTACGGTCAATGCTCTGAAATCTGCGGTGCTAATCATAGCTTTATACCAATTGTGGTTGAAGCCGTTCCACTAGAACACTTTGAAAGCTGATCCTCATTAATACTAGAAGACGCTTCACTAGAAAGCTAATTATTGGACAAAGCGTTGGCCTTTTAAGCCAAAGTTTGGTGACTACCGACCACCTCTAGTGACATGCCCCAGCTAAACCCAAACCCCTGATTTGCTATTCTAGTATTCTCGTGAATTATCTTCCTTACCATTATCCCAACAAAAATTTTAGGTCACACAACACCAAATGAACCCGCCCCTATGAGTGAAGAAAAACACAAAACTGAATCCTGAAACTGACCATGATAACTAGCTTCTTCGATCAATTCGCAAGCCCCTCCTTTCTAGGCATCCCCCTTATTGCTGTCGCAATTGCACTGCCTTGGGTACTATTTCCAACTCCCCCCTCTCGATGACTAAATAACCGACTTATCACCCTTCAAACATGATTTATTAGTCGATTTATTAACCAACTTTTACTGCCACTAAATGTAGGAGGACACAAATGAGCCCTTCTATTCGCCTCACTAATGGTATTCCTCATATCCATTAATATGCTAGGCCTTCTTCCATACACCTTTACACCTACCACACAACTATCTCTAAACATAGGACTTGCCGTGCCACTATGACTTGCCACAGTCATTATTGGTATGCGCAACCAGCCGACAGCAGCCCTAGGACACCTTCTCCCAGAAGGAACCCCTGTCCTATTAATTCCAGTGCTTATTATCATCGAAACAATTAGCCTATTTATTCGACCCCTAGCCCTCGGCGTCCGACTCACAGCTAATTTAACTGCAGGTCACCTATTAATTCAACTGATCGCCACAGCCATCTTCGTGTTACTACCTATTATGCCAACAGTGGCGGTCTTAACCGCTGCCGTACTATTCCTTCTAACACTTCTAGAAGTTGCAGTTGCAATAATTCAGGCCTACGTATTCGTACTTCTGCTAAGCCTCTACCTACAAGAAAACGTCTAATGGCACACCAAGCACATGCATTTCACATAGTTGACCCCAGCCCATGACCACTAACCGGAGCCGTCGGTGCTCTATTAATAACATCCGGCCTAGCAATCTGGTTCCACTTCCACTCAATGACACTAATAACTCTTGGGTTAATTCTTCTACTTCTTACAATAATCCAATGATGACGAGACATTATCCGAGAAGGCACCTTCCAAGGTCACCACACACCCCCAGTACAAAAAGGCCTGCGCTACGGGATAATTCTATTCATTACCTCAGAAGTCTTCTTTTTCCTCGGGTTTTTCTGAGCCTTTTACCACTCAAGCCTAGCACCAACACATGAGCTGGGAGGATGTTGACCCCCAACAGGAATTACTACACTAGACCCGTTTGAAGTTCCACTACTAAACACAGCAGTCCTACTAGCATCAGGGGTAACAGTAACATGAGCCCATCACAGCATTATAGAAGGTGAACGAAAACAAGCTATTCAGTCCCTCGCACTTACAATTCTACTGGGCATATATTTTACTGCCCTACAAGCTATAGAGTATTATGAAGCCCCCTTCACAATTGCAGATGGGGTTTATGGTGCCACATTCTTTGTGGCCACTGGATTTCACGGACTACACGTAATTATTGGATCAACCTTCCTAGCTGTGTGTCTACTACGCCAAATTCAATACCACTTTACATCTGAGCATCACTTCGGCTTCGAAGCTGCTGCCTGATATTGACACTTTGTTGATGTAGTCTGATTATTCCTTTACGTATCCATCTACTGATGAGGCTCATATCTTTCTAGTATTAAATTAGTACAAATGACTTCCAATCATTTAGTCTTGGTTAAACCCCAGGGAAAGATAATGAACTTAGTTATAACCATTATTACCATTACAGTAGCTTTATCCTCAATTCTAGCCATCGTATCATTTTGACTGCCACAAATAAACCCAGATGCAGAAAAATTATCCCCCTACGAGTGCGGATTCGACCCTCTGGGATCTGCCCGATTACCATTTTCCTTACGATTTTTTCTAGTTGCCATCCTATTTCTCCTGTTTGACTTAGAAATCGCCCTCCTTCTCCCACTACCCTGGGGAGACCAACTCCACAACCCCACAGGAACATTCTTTTGAGCAACCACAGTCCTTATTCTACTAACCCTTGGACTAGTATATGAGTGAACCCAAGGAGGATTAGAATGAGCAGAATAGGGAGTTAGTCCAAAACAAGACCTCTGATTTCGGCTCAGAAAATTGTGGTTTAAATCCACGACCCCCTTATGACACCTACTCAGTTCAGTTTCAGTTCAGCATTTATCCTAGGATTAGCGGGCCTAGCATTCCACCGCACCCACCTGCTGTCCGCACTTTTATGCCTAGAAGGCATAATATTGTCTCTATTCATTGCACTAGCCCTATGAGCACTACAGTTTGAATCAACAAGCTTCTCTACCGCCCCTATACTTCTACTAGCCTTTTCTGCTTGCGAAGCAAGTACGGGCCTAGCACTCTTAGTAGCCACAGCCCGAACCCACGGCACCGACCGCTTACAAAACCTTAATCTCCTACAATGCTAAAAGTACTAATCCCGACGATCATACTATTTCCAACAATCTGACTAGCCTCTCCAAAATGATTATGAACTGCTACAACCTACCATAGCTTCTCAATTGCACTCATCAGCTTTACATGAATAAAATGATCATCAGAAACTGGCTGAACCACAATCAACTCATATATGGCCACAGACCCATTATCGATCCCGCTGCTAGTTCTCACATGCTGACTTCTACCGTTAATAATTCTAGCCAGCCAAAACCACATTACCCCCGAACCCACCAACCGACAACGCCTCTACCTTACCCTTCTGGTATCACTTCAAACCCTCCTAATCATAGCATTCAGTGCCACAGAAATTATCATATTTTACGTCATATTTGAAGCTACCCTAATCCCAACCCTAATAATTATTACTCGCTGAGGAAATCAAACAGAGCGACTGAATGCAGGAACATATTTTCTGTTCTACACGTTAGCAGGCTCCCTACCACTTTTAGTTGCACTCCTAATACTCCAAAACTCTACAGGAACCCTATCCATGGTTGTAATACAATATTCTCAACCCCTCTTGTTAGACTCCTGAGGCCATAAAATCTGATGAGCCGGCTGCCTAATCGCATTTTTAGTCAAAATACCACTATACGGCGTCCACCTCTGACTCCCAAAAGCACACGTAGAAGCCCCTGTTGCAGGGTCCATAGTGCTAGCGGCAGTTTTATTAAAACTGGGGGGGTATGGCATAATACGAATTATAGTGACCCTCGAACCACTGTCAAAAGAACTAGTATACCCATTTATTATTTTAGCACTGTGGGGCATCATTATGACAGGGTCTATCTGCCTACGGCAGACAGATCTCAAATCATTAATTGCTTACTCATCAGTAAGCCACATAGGGCTTGTGGCAGGGGGGATCTTAATTCAAACCCCCTGAGGGTTTTCAGGTGCAATTATTTTAATAATTGCCCACGGCCTAGTATCTTCTATGCTATTTTGTCTAGCCAACACAGCCTATGAGCGAACCCATAGCCGAACCATAATTCTAGCCCGAGGATTACAAATGATCTTCCCCCTGACAGCAGCATGATGATTCATCGCCAATCTAGCCAACCTAGCACTGCCCCCCCTCCCCAACCTAATAGGGGAACTTTTAATCGTCGCCGCCCTGTACAACTGATCCCCATGAACCCTTGTGCTTACAGGAGCAGGCATTTTAATTACAGCCGGCTACTCTCTATATATGTTCTTAATATCTCAACGAGGTCCAACCCCCAATCACATCAAAAAGCTTCCCCCCTTCCACACCCGAGAACACCTGCTAATGCTCCTTCACCTAACCCCAGTCATCCTGCTTATACTAAAACCCGAACTTATATGAGGCTGATGCTACTAGTAAGTATAGTTTAACTAAAATATTAGATTGTGATTCTAAAGACAGAGGTTAAAATCCCCTTACTCACCAAGAAAGTATGGAACCCTGGTCAGCACTGCTAATGCTCACCTCCGCGGTTAAACTCCGCGGCTTTCTCGCTTCTGAAGGATAACAGCTCATCCGTTGGTCTTAGGAACCAAAAACTCTTGGTGCAAATCCAAGTGGAAGCTATGAATTCGACAACACTAATTATATCCTCCTCACTTATTCTAGTTATTACAATTCTTATTGTCCCGCTACTAATAACACTAAACCCGAAACCCCGGGGCCCAGAATGAGCTAATACACACGTAAAAGCCGCTGTTAGCACTGCATTTTTTATCAGCCTTCTCCCACTTATAATCTTCTTAGATCAAGGAGTGGAAAGCATCACCACCAACTGACACTGAATAAATACACACATATTTGATACAAATATTAGCTTTAAGTTTGACCACTACTCCCTTATCTTCACACCAATTGCCCTCTATGTTACTTGGTCTATTCTAGAGTTTGCACTATGATACATACACTCCGACCCCAACATTGCCCGATTCTTTAAGTATCTTCTTCTATTTCTAGTAGCCATAATTACTCTTGTCACCGCCAACAACATATTTCAACTATTCATTGGCTGAGAGGGCGTAGGTATTATATCTTTCCTTCTCATCGGGTGATGATATGGGCGAGCAGACGCCAATACAGCAGCCCTGCAAGCCGTGATCTATAACCGAGCAGGAGATATCGGACTAGTATTAAGTATGGCCTGATTTGCAATAAACCTTAACTCCTGAGAAATCCAACAGATCTTCTTCTTATCAAAAGACTTCGACATGACAATTCCACTCATGGGGTTAATCCTTGCAGCAACTGGGAAATCAGCCCAATTTGGGCTGCACCCTTGACTCCCTTCTGCCATGGAGGGCCCTACGCCAGTATCCGCCCTACTGCATTCCAGCACTATAGTCGTAGCACGAATCTTCCTACTAATCCGCCTTCACCCCCTTATAGAAAATAATAAAACTGCACTAACCATTTGCTTATGTCTGGGCGCCTTAACCACCCTATTCACAGCCACTTGCGCCCTAACCCAGAATGACATCAAAAAAATTGTAGCTTTCTCAACATCCAGCCAGCTAGGCCTAATAATAGTCACAATTGGCCTAAATCAACCACAACTGGCATTCCTTCACATCTGCACACATGCTTTCTTCAAGGCCATACTATTCCTATGCTCCGGGTCAATTATCCATAGCCTGAACGACGAGCAAGACATCCGGAAAATGGGAGGCCTTCACCGTCTAATGCCTGCCACCTCAACCTACTTAACAATTGGGAGCCTAGCACTTACAGGAACCCCATTTCTAGCCGGCTTTTTTTCAAAAGACGCCATTATTGAAGCCCTAAACACCTCCCACCTTAACGCCTGAGCCCTAACTCTCACACTTATTGCCACATCCTTTACCGCAGTCTACAGCTTCCGAGTGATCTTCTTTGTAACCATGGGATCCCCCCGATTCCTTCCACTCTCCCCGATTAATGAAAATAACCCCTTGGTAATTAACCCTATCAAACGGCTTGCCTGAGGAAGCATTATTGCAGGACTTATTATTTCATCCAACTTCCTACCATCAAAAACCCCCATTATAACAATACCAATGACCCTAAAAATAGCAGCTCTTATAGTCTCTATCATAGGACTTCTAATTGCCCTAGAACTTACTGCCATAACTAATAAACAAATTAAAATTACCCCTACAATGCCCCCACATAACTTCTCAAACATATTAGGATACTTCCCCGCAATAATCCACCGATTGTCCCCAAAACTTAACTTAACCCTCGGACAAACAGTTGCTACTAAACTAGATCAAACCTGGTTTGAGATGTCAGGGCCAAAAGGACTATCCCTAACCCAAATAATAATATCAAAAATTATCAGTGACATCCAACGAGGAATAGTTAAAACATATTTAACTATTTTTCTACTAACCCTGACCTTAGCCGTTCTCCTAACAGTTATTTAAACTGCACGAAGAGTGCCACGACTTAGCCCCCGAGTCAACTCCAGCACCACAAGAAGTGTTAATAATAATACCCAAGCACTAATAACTAGTATACCACCCCCAAAAGAGTACATTACGGCTACACCCCCAACATCCCCTCGCAACATAGAAAACTCTTTTAAACCATCAACAACCAACCAGGAACCCTCATATCACCCCCCTCAAAACACCCCCCCCATAAAAATTACCCCTAACAAATAAATTAATACATAACCGGCGACAGAACGACTCCCTCAAGCCTCAGGAAAAGGCTCAGCAGCTAAAGCCGCTGAATAAGCAAAAACTACAAGCATGCCCCCCAAATAAATTAAAAAAAGCACCAAGGACAGAAAAGATCCCCCACACCCGACCAAAACCCCACACCCAACCCCTGCCGCTACTACCAAACCTAAAGCAGCAAAATAAGGGGTCGGGTTAGAAGCAACAGCAATTAAACCCACGACTAAAGCCACCAATAACATAAACATAAAATAGGTCATAATTCTCGCTCGGATTCTAACCGAGACCAATGACTTGAAGAACCACCGTTGTAATTCAACTACAAGAACAATAATGGCAAGCCTACGAAAAACTCACCCCCTAATAAAAATCGCTAATGACGCATTAGTCGATTTACCAACACCAGTTAATATTTCAGCATGATGAAACTTTGGGTCCCTATTAGGATTATGCCTAATCGCACAAATTCTAACAGGACTATTTCTAGCCATGCACTACACCTCGGACATCTCAACCGCTTTCTCATCAGTAGCCCACATTTGCCGTGACGTAAATTACGGCTGACTTATCCGCAACCTACACGCTAACGGGGCATCCTTCTTTTTTATTTGTATTTATATACATGTCGCCCGAGGCCTATACTACGGATCATACCTTTATAAAGAAACCTGAAACATTGGAGTAGTCCTTCTCCTACTTGTAATAATAACAGCCTTCGTCGGATACGTTCTTCCATGAGGACAAATATCTTTCTGAGGAGCCACAGTTATTACAAACCTACTTTCAGCAGTCCCCTATATAGGAGACACCCTTGTTCAATGAATCTGAGGAGGCTTCTCAGTAGATAACGCAACCCTGACACGATTCTTTGCCTTCCACTTCCTACTACCCTTCATCATTGCTGCCGCAACCCTCCTTCACCTCCTATTCTTACACGAAACCGGGTCAAATAACCCAGTTGGCCTGAATTCAGACGCAGACAAGATCTCTTTCCACCCATATTTTTCATACAAAGACCTCCTAGGGTTCGTACTAATACTACTAGCCCTAACGTCACTAGCACTCTTTTCCCCTAACCTCCTAGGAGACCCTGACAATTTTACGCCCGCCAACCCAATAGTTACTCCACCACATATCAAGCCGGAATGATATTTCTTATTTGCCTACGCCATCCTACGATCCATCCCCAATAAACTAGGAGGCGTTCTTGCCCTCCTGTTCTCCATCTTAATCCTAATAGTAGTACCGATTCTCCACACCTCAAAACAACGAGGCCTAACATTCCGCCCCCTTACCCAATTCCTATTTTGAACCCTCGTGGCAGATATACTGATTTTAACGTGAATCGGAGGCATACCCGTAGAACACCCCTACGTCATCATCGGCCAAATCGCGTCCGTCCTATACTTTGCCTTATTCCTCATTCTCATCCCCATAGCAGGGTGATTAGAAAATAAAGCATTAAAATGAGCTTGCCCTAGTAGCTTAGTCTAAAAGCATCGGTCTTGTAATCCGAAGATCGGAGGTTAAATTCCTCCCTAGCGCCCAGAAAAGAGAGATTTTAACTCCCACCCCTGGCTCCCAAAGCCAGAATTCTAAGTTAAACTATCTTCTGATAGTACCATGTATGACTTAGTACATATTATGTATAATATTACATAATGTAATAGTACCCATATATGTATTATCACCATTCAATTATTTTAACCCCAAAGCAAGTACTAACGTCCAAGATATACATAAAGCTAACTATTAAAATTCAAAAATAAATTATTCTAACATGAGAAATAGATTTTTCCCTTAAAAATGGCACTCAAATTTTTCCTTGAAATCACTCAACTAAGGTTTATTTTAAACATATTAATGTAGTAAGAGACCACCATCAAATTCATATAAGGCATATTCTGCATGATAGAATCAGGGACACAATAAGGGGAGGATGGTACACTGTGAATTATTCCTGGTATCTGGTTTAAAATCTCATGTACAGAATTGTGAAGACCCCCACTCCTTAAATTTTCCTGGCATATGGTTACTAGTGTAGTTACATACTCCTCTTTACCCCACATGCCGGGCGTTCTTTTAAATGCATAGGGTTCTTTTTTTAGGTTTCCTTTCACCTTGCATTTCAGAGTGCAGGCACAAATGGTAAATTAAGGTTGAACATATTCCTTGCTTAAGTTAAAGTAGGTCAATTATTAAATGACATAACTTAAGAATTACATATTAATATCTCAAGTGCATAACATATACGTTACTTCTTCAACTTACTCTTATATATCCCCCCTTCTGGCTTTTGCGCGACAAACCCCCCTACCCCCTTCGCTCACCGAATCCTGTTATCCTTGTCAAACCCCGAAACCAAGGAAGGTCCGAGAACGTGCCAGCTAACAAGTTGAAATTGAGTTAGCCATCCGCGTTGTATATATATACATGCACATTGCGTTAACGCATCACACAATTTTCCACAATTTTTAGCCTAGTAAGCCCTACTGGAATTTTTACATAAAATTCTAATGCTAAAAAATCAAATACGCCACGAC